CCCGGTGCTGTAGCTAATCGAGTAGCTTTAGAAGCATGTGTACAAGCTCGTAATGAGGGACGTGATCTTGCTCGTGAGGGTAATGAAATTATCCGTGAGGCTGCAAAATGGAGTCCTGAACTAGCTGCTGCTTGTGAAGTATGGAAAGAAATTAAATTTGAATTCGAAGCAATGGATACTTTATAATCCACTAATTGACGTTCGGTCTCTTAATTGAAATTTAACTCGGCCCAATCTTTTATTAAAAGGATTGAGCCGAATACAAAGATCCTAATACAAGGATCCTATTGTATATGTATGTCTATGTATACATTTTTGATAGATACATATTTCAGTAAATATACAATACAAGATTTTAAAGACAAAATAGAAGGCTAAGCAACTCAAACCTTTCTATTGTTATCTTGGATCCAGAATTAACCCTAAGGATCTATAGGATTGGTGTATTCTTTTCTATTCCCTAGTTTCGGGTAGCCCAGTATCACAACGTCTTATACCCATCCTGTATATTGTCCTTTTCTTTCCGTGTTGGCATAGAAACTTATTAATAGACGAGATTTTACAAAAAAAAATGGTTTTTTTCATATTTTTAGGAGAAAAGAAATAGTATTTTTCTCGATGCGAATTTGCCCCAATATAACAAATTACTTTTCTATTTATACTTATAAAAAAAAATGCAAAACATGATTCCTTCATAACCATATCATATATAGTGAAGCGCTACTCCGGGTTCTTACAAAAAAAGTAAAAGAGAATCATTTTTTTTTGAATACCCCCTCTTTATTAGTTAATAATCCTGGTGATTGGATCTATATACTTATTCTGAGAGGAAATAAACTAGTTAAATGATTTTTCATCGAAAATGACTATTCATCTATTTATTTTGATAGAAATAGTAGCAAGAAAGTTCTATGGAAAAATGGTGGTTCAATTCGATCTTATCCAATGTGGAATTAGGATACAGGTGTAGTCTAAGTAAATCAATGGATAGTTTCAGTCCTTTTGAAAATACCAGTATAAGTGAAGACCCAATTCTAAATGATCCAGATAAACACACCCCTAGTTGGAGTAATAGTGACAACTCTAGTTCCAGTAATGTTGATCATTTAGTCGGTGTCAGGGACATTTGGAATTTCAGCGTTGATGAAACTTTTTTAGTTAAGGATAGTAATAGGGACAGTTATTCCATCTATTTTGATATTGAAAATAAAGTTTTGGAGATTGAGACTGATTATTCTTTTCTGGATGAACTAGAAAGTTCTTTTTATAGTTATTGGAATTCTAGTTATCTGAATAATGGGTCTAGGAGTGGCGACTCCCAATATGATCATTATATGTATGATACTAAATATAGTTGGAATAATTACATCAATAGTTGCATTGACCGTTATCTTCGCTCTCAAATCTGTATTGATAGTTATATTTTAAGTGGTAGTAACAATTATAGCGAAAGTTACATTTATAGTTACGTTTGTGGTGAAAGCGAAAATAGTAGTGAAATCGAGAGTGCCAGTCTAAGAACTAGCACGAATAGTCGCGATTTAGCTATAAGAGAAAGTTCTAATGATCTCGATATAACTCAAAAATACAAACATTTGTGGGTTCAATGCGAAAATTGTTATGGATTAAATTATAAGAAATTTTTTAAGTCAAAAATGAATCTTTGTGAACAATGTGGATATCATTTGAAAATGAGTAGTTCCGATAGAATTGAACTTTTGATTGACCCAGGGACTTGGGATCCTATGGATGAAGACATGGTATCTCTGGATCCCATTGAATTTCATTCAGAAGAGGAACCTTATAAAGATCGTATTGATTCTTATCAAAGAAAGACAGGATTAACCGAGGCTGTTCAAACAGGCACAGGTCAACTAAACGGCATTCCCGTAGCAGTTGGGGTTATGGATTTTCAATTTATGGGGGGTAGTATGGGATCCGTCGTAGGTGAGAAAATTACTCGTTTGATCGAGTATGCTACCAATCAATTTTTACCTCTTATTTTAGTGTGTGCTTCCGGAGGAGCACGAATGCAAGAAGGAAGTTTGAGCTTGATGCAAATGGCTAAAATATCTTCTGCTTTATATGATTATCAATCGAATAAAAAGTTATTTTATGTATCAATCCTTACGTCTCCTACAACAGGTGGGGTGACAGCTAGTTTTGGGATGTTGGGAGATATTATTATTGCTGAACCTAACGCCTATATTGCATTTGCAGGTAAAAGAGTAATTGAACAAACATTGAATAAGACAGTACCTGAAGGTTCACAATCGGCCGAATTTTTATTCCATAAGGGCTTATTCGATTCAATCGTACCACGTAATCTTTTAAAAGGCGTTTTGAATGAGTTACTTCAGCTCCACGATTTCTTTCCTTTGAATCCTAAATCAAGTAGTGCCTTAACTTAATTAAAGTTAATTAAATTGAAATTTTCAAAATTCTTTATTTTTTTTTTCTGGCGAGCAGGTATTTTTTTTTTATTGGAATCAAAGGAAAAAACGGAAGAATGGATTTTTATGTGACATAAAAGTAAATTATAGGAAGAATCATACAGATAATTTTTTGGCTAATATTCACTCTTTTTTCTTGTTGATAGAAAAAAGAGTGAATTCTTTTTTCCGTTTTCCGTGAAAATAAGTTCGGCAAGGTAAAACGGTAAATAATAAATAAACCGAATTTCATGTTCTTTTCTTACTTCTGCAGACAAAAAAAAAAGTTATCAGACAAGAAAAAAAAGATAATATAAAGATAAAGAAGAATAAAAATATAGGTGGATTATCATATATATCTCTTTCCTGTAGAAATACGAATAAGTCACTTAATTCGTTCTATACTCTTTAGCACTTAATTTTATTAGTATTAGAATTATATATGTTCATTTAGATATACTTAGTATAATTATATTCTATACAAATCTTAATGATTCTAAAATTCTCTTTCTAATAATTACTAAATAATTAGATTAGTAATATAAGAAGTAATAAGATATAATAATTAATTAATAAGAGAAGAATTAATACGAAATAAGAGAAATAATAAATATTTATAAATATTCGAATTCTAATAGAAAAAAATAGAAATGCATATAGAAATCGAAAATATATAATATAGAATAATAGAATAATTCAAAAATAGAGAATATTAGAATTATAGAATATTCTATTATAAATATATTATAAATATATAATATAAATATAATAAAATAATATATAATTTAAATAATAATATATAATTTAAGTAATTAAGAATTATAGAATAGAATATTCTAATATAAAAAAAATAATAGAAACCAATATTATATTCTAATTATATTCTAATCGAAATAGAATAATATACAAATAAAAATTCGAACGAATTAGAAAATTAGCAGAATAAATAACAATAATAATTAGAAGAAAAAAAATAGGTACAAATATTAAATTGAGGTGCCCCATTCTATGACAATTCTCAACAACTTACCCTCCATTTTTGTGCCTTTAGTGGGCTTAGTATTTCCGGCAATTGCAATGGCTTCTTTATCTCTTCATGTTCAAAAAAACAAGATTTTTTAGATCCGATTGGTCCGATGGAAGTAGATTTCATTTATTTTTTTTTTTTCAAGACCTAGACTTAGATCCTAGTAAGGATATCTAGTTAGTCTAATATGATATAATATGTTATATATGGGTAGATAGGAGATCATATAATGAGGATACTTTTTTTTTGTTAATCTAACGAATTAGATGAATTCGTTCTAAAGATTCACGTCAAAATAGTGCGAGTTGATGAAAGTTACTTCGTAAACAGAAAAAAAACCTAAAGGCAAATCAAATGGGCTAGTCTCCCACTTCCAATAAAAAGAAACTGGATCGAGTATGAGTTGGCGCTCAGAACATATATGGATAGAACTTATAGCGGGGTCTCGAAAAATAAGTAATTTCTGCTGGGCTTTTATCCTTTTTTTAGGTTCATTGGGTTTTTTATTGGTTGGAATTTCCAGTTATCTTGGAAAAAGTTTCATATCTTTATTTCCCTCTCAGCAAATACTTTTTTTTCCACAAGGGATCGTGATGTCTTTCTATGGGATCGCTGGTCTATTTATTAGTTGTTATTTGTGGTGCACAATTTTGTGGAATGTGGGTGGGGGTTATGATCGATTCGATAGAGAAAAAGGAATAGTATGTTTTTTTCGCTGGGGATTTCCTGGAAAAAATCGTCGCATCTTACTCCGATTCCTTATGAAAGATATTCAGTCTATTAGAATAGAAGTTAAAGAGGGTATTTACGCTCGGCGTATCCCTTATATGGAAATCAGAGGCCGAGGGACTGTTCCTTTGACTCGTACTGATGAGAATTTGACTCCACAAGAAATTGAGCAAAAAGTAGCAGAATTGGCCTATTTTTTGCGTGTACCAATTGAAGTATTTTAAAATGAGCTGAAGAATTAATATTTTCTTAGCAGGAGCGACAAAATCCAAGAGTCTTCTTTTTTTTTATAGCAAAACTTATATAGCATAACTTAACCGGAATTTATTCACATACGGAACAATTCCAATTTAAAAATCAAAGTTTTTTTTATCTGCAAATTTTGTTATGCGTATGTAAATTTACTAAATACAGTAACAAAACAAGTAAGAAATCCAAATAATAGACTCATCTCGTATCGTAGATCAAAACAAATCATTTCGGAATAAAATAGAAAGAAATTCTCTTTTTATGTTCAATATTTGAAATTGATAGGTTACGTATCGATCGATTATATCTTGGATATTTTATTTCCTTTCTTTTGTCAGTCGACGTTTCTTTTTATCTTTTTTTTGCCCTCCTTAATCAGCAAAGGGCTGGACCACTTAGAATGAGAATCCTTCTGTCTTATTTTCCTTTTGCCGCTCATTTTTGATTATCACATCACAATATTGTTCATAAATCTTTCTTAATTATTTCTGAGGGATGTGGGGAAATTGGCCATTTTTTTTTTTTTTTGAAATATTTGTTTTGTTGATAGAACGGAAGTCTTTCATCTCGAAATCCGAATTTTGAGTACATTTATCGAAAAGGGGGAATTGCTTCGAAATTGAGCAATTGAGATACCTAAAAAGAATATTTTTTTCTTCATTTGTGTACTCTTTTTATTTTAGGCTAGTTTTTTTTGTATTCTTTCATCTTTGAAAATTGAAGGACTAACCACTAATTTACAAATAAAAACAGCGAATAGATTCATAAGTTCGAAGCCTTGTAATAGAACTTGTGCTTGATAGAAATATTAGATCATATAGAATCGATAAATGAGGTGCGTTCATTAAAATAAAAAGTCACATACGAAAAATGGAAAAAAAAACATTTATTCCCCTTCTATATCTTACATCTATAGTTTTTTTTCCCTGGTGTATCTCTTTTTTATTTAAAAAAAGTTTTGAATCTTGGGTTATTAATTGGTGTAATACTAGTAAATCCGAAATTTTTTTAAATGATATCCAAGAAAAAAGTTTTTTAGAAAAATTCATAGAATTAGAGGAGCTCGTTCGCTTGGACGAAATGATAAAAGAATATCCGGAAATACATCTACAAAAGTTTCCTATCGGAATCCAGAAACAAACGATACAATTGATCAAGATACACAATGAGGATCGTATCCATACAATTTTGCACTTCTCGACAAATATAATCGCTTTCGTTATTCTAAGTGGTTATTCTATTCTAAGTAATGAAGAACTTTTTTTTCTTAATTCTTGGGTTCAAGAATTCCTATATAACTTAAGTGACACAATAAAAGCTTTTTCCATTCTTTTATTAACCGATTTATGTATAGGATTCCATTCACCCCACGGTTGGGAACTAATGATTGATTCTGTTTATAAAGATTTTGGATTTGCTCATAATGATCAAATTATATCTGGCCTTGTTTCCACTTTTCCAGTCATTATCGATACAATTTTGAAATATTGGATTTTCCGTTATTTAAATCGTGTGTCGCCGTCACTTGTAGTGATTTATCATTCAATGAATGACTGAAAAATGATCCAAAAATCGAATTCGAATCTTTGTTATTTTGTACATAAGCAAAACATTCAAAATCTTACTTTATTTTATCTTTCTTTAAATATTATTAAAATTTTTTTATCTTTACTTTAATATAAATATAATATATATATTTTTTTTTCTTTCTACTTTCTATATATATTTAATTTCGTTTTTTTCTATACATCACAGCAAAGGGATTCTCTTCCTATATCTTCTATTTTAGTAAAAATTTTTCAGTAACTACCAGTATCGTGGATAGGGAACTATACTAGGGACCTACCTAATTTTATTGTAGAAATTTTCAGGATCAATGATTGGACCATGCAAACTCGAAAAACCTTTTCTTGGATAAAGGAAGAGATTACTTATTCCATTTCCATATCACTTATGACATGTATAATAACTTGGGCATCCATTTCAAATGCATATCCCATTTTCGCACAGCAGGGTTATGAAAATCCACGCGAAGCAACTGGCCGTATTGTATGTGCCAATTGTCATTTAGCTAATAAACCGGTAGATATTGAGGTTCCACAAGCGGTACTTCCTGATACTGTATTTGAAGCAGTTGTTCGAATTCCTTATGATATGCAACTGAAACAAGTTCTTGCTAATGGAAAAAAAGGGGCTTTGAATGTAGGGGCTGTTCTTATTTTACCTGAGGGGTTTGAATTAGCCCCTTCCAATCGTATTTCGCCAGAGATTAAAGAAAAGATAGGAAATCTGTCTTTTCAGAGTTATCGCCCCACTAAAAAAAATATTCTTGTGATAGGTCCTGTTCCTGGGCAGAAATATAGTGAAATTACCTTTCCGATTCTTTCTCCGGACCCCGCGACTAAGAAAGATGTTTACTTTTTAAAATATCCCATATATGTAGGCGGAAACAGAGGAAGGGGTCAGATTTATCCCGACGGGAGCAAGAGTAATAATACGGTTTATAATGCTACAGGCGCAGGGATAGTAAGCAAAATAATACGAAAAGAAAAAGGGGGGTATGAAATAACCATAACAGATGCATCAGAGGGACGTCAAGTGATTGATATTATACCTCCCGGACCGGAACTTCTTGTTTCCGAAGGCGAATCCATCAAAGTTGATCAACCATTAACGAGTAATCCTAATGTAGGTGGATTTGGTCAGGGGGATGCGGAAATAGTACTTCAGGCCCCATTACGTGTCCAAGGTCTTTTGTTCTTCTTGGCATCCGTTATTTTGGCACAAATCTTTTTGGTTCTTAAAAAGAAACAGTTTGAGAAGGTTCAATTGTCTGAAATGAATTTTTAGATCTGTAATTTTATCAATATAAAGTTTTTCAAAAGAACAAAATTTTGGTTGGTAATTAAAAAAAATTGTGAAAAGCTCTTTTCTTTTTTTCTATTTTTTTTATACCTATATCAGATACCCGATTTTGGGAATTACTTATACTGTATTTCTAGTCATAATATGGATAGTGGTAGGAAGACGATTTGACTATATCCCCTCTTTTGTTTTGCGTTT